GGGAAAGACGATTTCACTATATTTCTTACCGGGAACAGGGCCTATCACAAGAATATTTTTTTTATCGGGACGATAACTCTGAAAAGAAAGATTTCCTATCTTTTCTTTCAACTCAGGAGAAATACGGTCGGGCGGCGCTAATTCGAATCCCTCGGGCAAAATAAGAACAGCACCCACATTTAACCCTCCCTTTTTCCCATTACCAAGAACTTGTTTCAGTTGCATATCATAAGGAATTCGAAGAACTGCTTCAAATACAGTATCAGGAAGCACAGTTTGGGGAACTTCAATATCCACGGGCTTATTAGCTAAATGGCAATTGGCACATACAATTCGTCCGGTTGCTTCTCGTGGGTTTTCATAACCCTGCTGCGCAAAAATGGGATATGCATTTGAAATAGATGTCCGAGTTATTACGTATATCATGATCGATACAGAAATCGATCGAATCATCTGTTCCTTTACCCAAGAAAAAGTATTTCTATTTTCCATATCCAATCGCAGATCCCAGAATTTCTACAATAAATTAGATAGGTAGCTAAGCTAATCTAGTTCCCTATACACGAGTCTGTTGTCATTCTACTGCAACAGTTGTACTGGAATGATGAATACCTTGAGCAGGTAGAAATGGAAAGAATTTTGCTAAAATGGAAAAGGGCTTTCTTTCTAAAGGAAGAAAGATGCTAATTTGATTAATATCAGGAAATCGAATGAGTTTATGCTTCACTAATTGAATGATAAATGACTACAAGCGAAGGAGATAGACGGTTTAAAGAAAAAAAGATCCAAAATTTAAAACATGTATCTAGAATCACTGGAAAACTACAAACAAAAATAGTGAAAATTAGCTCATTAGGAGCCCATCCAAGATCGTTGTAGACCCAACGAATTAGTAGTTCCCAACCGCGGGTGGAGTGAAATCCAACAAAAAAATCAGTAACTAAAAGAATCAAAAAAGCTTTTATTGAGTCATTTAAGTTATAGAAGAATTCCTGAACCCAAGAATTCAAAATGACAAGTTCCTCTTTACCCAGAAAAAAAGAACCACTTAGAATAGCCAAACAGATTATATTTGTCGAGAAATGCAAAATGATATGGAGATGATCCTCATTATCTATTTTGACCAATTGTATTATTTCCTTGTGTATTCCTATAGGAGGTTTTTGTACATGTGTCTTCGGTTTCTCTTTTATCATTTCGTCCAAGAGAAAAAGTTCTTCTAATTCTATGAATCTTTCTAGAACCTTTTTCTCTTGAATATCAGTTAAGAGAGTTTCAGATTGCCTGGTATTCCACCAATTCTTAATCCAAAGTTCCAGACATTTGTTAAAAGAGAAAGAGACTCCCCAGGGCAAAAGTACGATAAATACAAGATATAGGAAAGAAGGCAATGCTTTCTTTTTTTTCATTTTTGATCTGTAAATTGAGTTGTTAATGAATCTGCTTCATTCGCTGACTCTATTTCATTCGCTGACTCTATATGATATTTCTTTTTATTTGAAGCAAAAATTCTATAACAAGGTTTGAGACCTTGTATCTATTCCTCTTTTTTGTATACTAGTGGAATTTCATTGCATTGGGTTCTTTCTTAGATCTAGATGGAGTGGAATAGAGAAATAGAATAAAAAAAAAGCCCTTTCGGATGAAAATGGAAGAATATTATGCCATATATCTCACTTGGACAAAACAAATTAGAAGCAATTTTCTCTTATCCTCATTTGTTCCTTTCTTTAGATAAATACTCAAAGATCTCCTTACAATAACGAATCCAATTCATTCAATTCATTTCAAAAAAATGAAATCGGTATTGTATTCAAAATACTTCAATTGGTACGCGCAAGAAATAGGCCAATTCGGCAGCTTTTTGTTCAATTTCTCGTGGAGTAAAAAACTTCTCATCAGTACGAGTCAAGGGAATGACCCCCTGGCCCCGGATTTCCATATAAAGGATACGACGAGGATAAAGACCCTCTTTAACCTGAATTCTAATTGATTGGATATCCCGCATAAGGAATCGAAGGAAGACGCGACGTTTTATTCCAGGGAATCCCCAACGAAAAATGCACACTATTCCCTCTTTTCTATCGAATCGGTCATAACCACTGCCTACATTCCACAAAATAGTGCACCACAAGTAGGAGCTAATGAATAGGCCCGCGATTCCGTAGAAAGACATCACGACCCCCTGTGGAAAAAAAAGAATTTGTTGAGACGGAAGTACAGATATCATATTCTTACCAAGATAACTGGAAGCCCCAACCGATAAAAATCCTAGTGAACCTAGAAAAAGAATACAGGCCCAGAAAAAATTACCTCTTTTTCGAGAACCTTTTAGAAGTTCTATCCATATGTGTTCTGATCGCCAATTCATATTAGATATACTAAATCCAGCAGCGGTCGATTGAAATTGAGAGAATAAGCTAAACGATTTTGACTTTACTTTTTTTGATTCTGAAATCGCCTTCAGTAACTAGTACTCCTGTGAAATAATTGGTTAGATACATTGACTTTCTATTCAAAAAATATCTGTTGATCCACTTAAAATAAAACTCGCTATACCCGGCTCCGCATATGCATGCATTTATGCTCGTAGCCTATATCCGCATCCATAGCCGTTTTTCATTTGTGTGTAGAAAGAGCCACATACCCTACCATATTATATTACTTACACTAAAAAATATCTGTATTATGATCCTGCGTGGAAATACATTGAGAAAATTCGGCCCCATCGGTTCTAGACAATCTTATTTTTCTGCACATAAAGAAATAAAGAAGCCATTGCAATTGCCGGAAATACTAAGCCTACTAAAGGCACGAAAATAGAAGGTAAGTTAAAATCCGTCATAGAATAGGTGTCTCAATTCAAATTTACTATTTCTATCTATTCAAAAATATCTTAGGATTCTTATAATATAATTAAGTATATCTATTATAAGGAATATTGACTATTGTATTTTTTAGTTTGCAAAATAAAGATTTTTTATAGAATAGTATAGAATACTAAAGTATTCTATACTATTCTATAAAAAAAAATGAATGGAATGGATAATAAGAAAATTGCAAAAAAGGAGATTCAAAATAAAAAGATTTTTTTTTTTCTTTTCCCGTCCTCATGGCCTTTCTATCCTTCTAATCGAACTTGAAATTGGATTCAAAAGAAAGCGATTGTGAAAATGAAATACCTCTTTCAGAATACCCTTTTTAAAAGGTCTCAGTACGACTTTTAGTCGAATGCGCCCATTTCGAATCCTAAATCAGTTTCGTCTACCTACTTCCACATGCAATACTTCTTCAACCACTCTCGGACCCCCACAAACGCAAGATGCGCGTCAGGTTTTGAAATAAGGATATCCCCCAACCCCAGTATACCGAAACTCGCTCTTATCCTATCCCACCGGTTGTAAGGATTCATACATAGGGCTTTTTAGTTGATTGATAGTGCCGTAAAGTTGAAGCTTTTTTAGACTTTTTTATTAAGCTGTAATTTCCTTCCTGCATACGTGCTCCTCTATCCTCTAGAAGCTCATACAATAATGCGCGGTAAAGGCGGAAAAATAGCATACTCAATCAAAATCAAAGGGCAAATTCTCTTACCTACTACAGATCTCATACTACCCCCTTAGACTTTTTAAGGCGATATACCACCCAAAGGGTATGAAAATGCCGGGTGGAGTTAGCTTTTCGACGAAAACCCGTCCCGTGCAGCGAAGTCCTGTTAGTAAGACCCCGCGCAAGACACAAGAATGGATTATAGAAGAATATTATTCCGAATACTCCTCCGGACGCGTATAGTAGCATTGCGATTCCTAATCTTTTTTCATTGATTCTTTCCCAATAAATAAAGACTTTTTCTGTAAATACTGCGTATTTGATTCCATTATCATATGATAATACTATATTTGTATTTATTTATTGTATTATACCTTTATATATTCTTTATATATTCTAAATATATAGAATAGAGGAATCTCGATTTGTCAAGTCTCATGATCGTATCAAGATCCATTTTTATTCGGCTCAATCTTAAAAAAAAGATTGAGCCGAGTTTAATTGCAATCAATTAGAAGAATAAAGAAGAATTACTGCATTTCGTAACTGCTTTTTTCTCTTTCTATTTCGCTTCTTTTTTATTTAGACCTTCTTTATATCTAGTTTTATCTACTTATCTAGTTTATCTACCGGCTCGAACTCAAATTTGATCGCCTTCCATATTTCACAAGCTGCGGCTAGTTCAGGACTCCATTTGCAAGCTGCTCGGATAATTTCATTACCTTCACGAGCAAGATCGCGCCCTTCGTTACGAGCTTGTACACAAGCTTCTAAAGCCACCCGATTAGCTACTGCACCAGGTGCATTTCCCCAAGGATGTCCTAAAGTTCCTCCACCAAATTGTAATACGGAATCATCTCCAAAGATTTCGGTCAGAGCTGGCATATGCCAAACATGAATACCCCCTGAAGCCACCGGTATAACACCTGGCATAGATACCCAGTCCTGAGTGAAAAAGATACCGCGAGCACGATCTTTTTCAATAAAATCATCGCGCAATAAATCAACAAAACCTAAAGTCATTTCGCGTTCCCCTTCTAACTTACCTACTACTGTACCGGCGTGGATATGATCTCCCCCAGACATACGCAATGCTTTAGCTAATACACGAAAATGCATACCATGATTTTTCTGTCTATCAATAACTGCATGCATTGCCCGGTGAATGTGAAGAAGTAGGCCATTGTCGCGGCAATAATGAGCCAAAGTAGTATTTGCGGTGAATCCCCCAGTTAAGTAGTCATGCATTACAATAGGAACCCCTAATTCCCTCGCAAATATAGCTCTCTTCATCATTTCTTCGCATGTACCTGCAGTCGCATTCAAGTAATGCCCCTTGATTTCACCGGTTTCGGCCTGTGATTTATAAATTGCTTCGGCACAAAAGACAAAACGGTCCCTCCAGCGCATAAATGGTTGTGAGTTTACGTTTTCATCATCTTTGGTAAAATCAAGTCCACCGCGTAGACACTCATAACACGCTCTACCATAATTTTTTGCGGATAATCCCAATTTTGGTTTAATAGTACATCCCAATAAAGGACGGCCGTACTTGTTCAACTTATCCCTTTCAACTTGGATACCATGAGGCGGACCTTGGAAAGTTTTTGAATAAGTAGGGGGAATTCGCAGATCCTCCAGACGTAGAGCGCGTAGGGCTTTGAAACCAAATACGTTACCCACAATGGAAGTAAACATGTTAGTAACAGAACCCTCTTCAAATAGGTCTAATGGATAAGCTACATAAGCGATATATTGATTTTCCTCCCCAACAACGGGCTCGATGTGATAGCATCGCCCTTTGTAACGATCAAGACTGGTAAGTCCATCAGTCCAAACAGTTGTCCATGTACCAGTAGAAGATTCGGCAGCTACTGCAGCCCCTGCTTCTTCGGGCGGAACCCCGGGCTGAGGAGTTACTCGGAATGCTGCCAAGATATCAGTATCCTTGGTTTCATACTCCGGGGTGTAATAAGTCAATTTATAATCCTTAACACCAGCTTTAAATCCAACACTTGCTTTAGTTTCTGTTTGTGGTGACATAAGTCCCTCCCTACAACTCATGAATTAAGAATTCTCACAACGACAGGGTCTACTCGATATGGATTAGGCGTAAATGAAACCTTTGCAAAAATCTTTTAAAACAAAAAGGGTATTCAATTAATATCAACTCATTAAAGAAAATGGAGAGCATGCTTAAGTTAATGAATATGTTTCATTCATATATAATGCGTACACCCTGTGTATGTTCTATCCTATAGGAATTCTACTATAGGAATTCGATAGGAATTGAGTTGTTGTTATGGTAAGTTAACATGGTTCGTTATTAAACCATGGATTTGATTCACCAAATCCATCATTATTGTATACTCTTTGATAGATATAGCGCAACCCAAATCAATCCCTAATCCTTATTTTACAAGTTCTTAATAGGCCCCTTTCTTATTTTGAATGTAAATACCTAAATACTAAGAAAATTCTCTGTTGACAGCAATCTATGCTTCACAGTAGTATATATTTTGTATATCGAAGTCCTAGATAGGAAAGTAGAGTAGGGACAGATCCTCCACAAAAGGCGAAATGTATATGAAAAAAAAGATTGATTGAACTTTCCAACGGACTCATTCCATGAGTAAACGATTGAATGGGATTCGCTTGGGCAACGAAATCAAGTCCTCGTCCCCCTTTCTCTCTTATTGAATTAACTAATTCATTTCCTTTTTACTTTTGGATTTTTGGCTATTTTTTTGGATTTGATTTGGCATTATTCAACAAGAATAAATTCGAGAAATTCCTTTTTTTTTTGAAAATTATGTGATAATTATGAGAACCAATCCTACTACTTCTCGTCCCGGGGTTTCCACAATTGAAGAAAAAAGCATAGGGCGTATCGATCAAATTATTGGACCCGTGCTGGATATCACTTTTCCCCCGGGCAAGTTACCTTATATTTATAACGCTTTGGTAGTCAAGAGTAGAGACACTGCCGGTAAGCAAATTAATGTGACTTGTGAGGTACAACAATTATTAGGAAATAATCGAGTTAGAGCTGTAGCTATGAGTGCTACAGACGGGTTGATGAGAGGATTGGAAGTGATTGACACGGGAGCTCCTCTCAGTGTTCCAGTCGGTGGAGCTACTCTCGGACGAATTTTCAACGTTCTTGGGGAACCTATTGACAATTTGGGTCCTGTAGATATTAATGCAACATTCCCTATTCATAGATCTGCGCCTGCCTTTATCGAGCTAGATACGAAATTATCCATCTTTGAAACAGGTATTAAGGTGGTCGATCTTTTAGCTCCTTATCGACGTGGAGGAAAAATAGGACTATTTGGGGGGGCTGGAGTAGGTAAAACAGTACTCATCATGGAATTAATCAACAACATTGCTAAAGCTCATGGAGGCGTATCCGTATTTGGCGGAGTAGGGGAACGGACTCGTGAAGGAAATGATCTTTATATGGAAATGAAGGAATCCGGAGTAATTAATGAAAAAAATTTTGAGGAATCAAAGGTAGCTCTAGTCTATGGTCAAATGAATGAACCGCCGGGAGCTCGTATGAGAGTTGGTTTAACTGCCCTAACTATGGCAGAATATTTCCGAGATGTTAATAAGCAAGACGTGCTTCTATTCATCGATAATATCTTTCGTTTTGTTCAAGCAGGATCGGAGGTATCCGCCTTATTAGGGAGAATGCCCTCCGCAGTGGGTTATCAACCTACTCTTAGTACAGAAATGGGTTCTTTGCAAGAAAGAATTGCTTCTACAAAAAAGGGATCCATAACTTCGATCCAAGCAGTTTATGTACCTGCGGACGATTTGACCGACCCTGCTCCTGCCACAACATTTGCACATTTGGATGCTACTACCGTACTTTCCAGAGGATTAGCTTCCAAGGGTATTTATCCAGCAGTAGATCCTTTAGATTCAACCTCAACTATGTTACAGCCTCGGATCGTTGGCAACGAACATTATGAAACTGCGCAAAAAGTTAAGGAAACTTTACAACGTTACAAAGAACTTCAGGACATTATCGCAATTCTTGGGTTGGATGAATTATCAGAGGAGGATCGTTTAACTGTAGCAAGAGCACGAAAAATTGAACGTTTCTTATCACAACCGTTCTTTGTGGCAGAAGTTTTTACCGGTTCTGCAGGAAAGTATGTTGGTCTTGCAGAAACAATTAGGGGATTTCAACTAATCCTTTCCGGAGAATTAGACGGCCTACCCGAACAAGCTTTTTATTTGGTGGGTAACATCGATGAAGCTAGCACGAAAGCTATAAACTTAGAAGAGGAGAACAAATTGAAGAAATGAAATTAAATCTTTATGTACTAACTCCTAAGCGAATTATTTGGGATTGTGAAGTGAAAGAAATCATTTTATCTACTAATAGTGGCCAAATTGGCGTATTACCAAACCACGCCCCCATTAACACAGCTGTAGATATGGGTCCTTTGAGAATACGCCTCCTCAACGACCAATGGTTAACGGCGGTTCTGTGGAGCGGTTTTGCGAGAATAGTTAATAATGAGATCATCATTTTAGGAAATGATGCGGAACTGGGTAGTGACATTGATCCGGAAGAAGCTCAACAGGCACTTGAAATAGCCGAAGCTAACTTGAGTAGAGCTGAGGGTACGAAAGAGTTGGTTGAAGCGAAGCTAGCTCTCAGACGAGCTAGGATACGAGTCGAGGCTATCAATTGGATTCCCCCATCCAATTGAATACAATCCAATGGTTTAGTTGATACAAAGAAAAAGGGAAGAGGGGTAGAAAAAGTTATTAGATAGCGAAGCGAAGTAAGTCCAATGCTATCTAGTAATTTTTCTACCTACCTACCTACTATTGGATTTGAACCAATGACTCCCGCCGTATGAAAGCAATACTCTAACCACTGAGTTAAGTAGGCAATTTATCACCACAAAGGAAGACCCATTACTTCGATCGATTATAGATCGAATCCTTTTTATAAGCAATACTGCTCCGTTATTGGTATGTTATATAGTAAACAGATCAAAGGGATATCCTCTGGCATTAGAGAATATTCATCTTGACAAGAAATTATCTATATGTTAAGATATCTCTGACAAGGGCTATAGCTCAGTTCGGTAGAGCAACTCGCTTACACGTGCGCCAATGCTTTTCAAGGGAGCTTATTATGCAATGAACATAATTGATCTTATTGCAAAATCAATGTCTTACTTCATGGATTCGAGAGAATAGGAGAACAGTAGCCTGACAAACAGTCGGTTCAGTCCGATTCAGGTGCCAATTCAGGTGCCTAATCAAATAGAACCCTTATTGATTTGCTAGTTGATAAGGTAAATATCCAGCCCACTAAATGCTAGGCGTAATGAGGATAAGGGCCTCCAAAAAACTTCTTTTCGTTCTATGAACTTTAAGGTGTATGAAGTCTCATAGTCAACTCTTGCAGCGGAACGATAGAGACTCCATTTCACTTAGGTTGATTTAATTTAGGCCGGAGGCAGACCTAAGTCAAGGTAATCCTCCTTTGAAACACTTTGGTATTGCTCCTAGATAGATCATAATACAAATAATCAATCAGAGCACAGGGAGCCATCTCATTATCTTTCCGTAAAGAAAAACTATGGTGGACTAACTGATCTTTACATCAGTTGATGAAAGAGCCCAATGCAAAAAAATGCATGTTGGGTCTTTGAAACAGTTCAAATCATTTTGATAATAATCCGTTTGATCTGTTTTACCGAGAAGGTCTACGGTTCGAATCCGTATAGCCCTAATATGTCCTTTTTTTAGATTTTAGGATAGAGATCCTATGTTTCCTTTAGTATAGTTTTCATTTCCTCATTAGTACTTGTTTATAGACTGGACGGTCGCTTGCGCCATAGAATAGAGATAAAAGCATTACCACAGGCTCATTCATCGAAAATCTTAGAGACAGGAAAAGAAAAACGAATTTCTATCAAATCAATAGAAGGAAGGATCCCTTACCTGATTTGAATTCCATCCTCCTTCAAATAGGATATGCTCTAAGTCCCTAGACTTCCCTATAATAACTGCAATGATTTTCTCCATCTTGCAAATTCCTACTTTGTTTGAAGTATAGTACTTTGCTTATATATACATTATCTAAATCGATCCACTTTAAATAAAATAGAAAAATGGAAATAAAATCCAAAAATAAAGAAAGAGTAAATAAGAAAACAGAATATTCTGTCTCATAGTTCTGAAATAGAGTTCTTTATTTTTATAGTATTACTCCTCATTAGGCTGCATACATTAGTCATCCTATCTTAATTAGGTTCTAATTATAAATAGAATGGAAATCAAAAAGAAAGGGAGTCGGGATTCCATTGGATGAATCTTTAAAGAAGACAGGGCACAGAGGAAACAAAGGCTAAACTAAGTGCTTTGGTTTGAGCAAAACGGATTCTTGTTTCACCGAGGAAAAGAGAGAAGTTCT